GCTAGCGTAGCTTAACTAAAGCATGACACTGAAGATGTTAAGACGGACCCTAGAAAGGTCCCGCAAGCACAAAGGCTTGGTCCTGACTTTACTGTCAGCTTTGGCCATACTTACACATGCAAGTCTCAGCACCCCCGTGAGAACGCCCACAGTTCTCTGCCCGAGAACAAGGAGCTGGTATCAGGCACATAACTCTACAGCCCATAACACCTTGCTTAGCCACACCCTCAAGGGAATTCAGCAGTGATAAACATTAAGCCATAAGCGAAAGCTTGACTTAGTTAAAGCCAAGAGGGCCGGTAAAACTCGTGCCAGCCACCGCGGTTATACGAGAGGCCCAAGTTGACAGGTACCGGCGTAAAGAGTGGTTAAGAGAAACCATCAAACTAAAGCCGAACACCTTCAGAGCTGTCATACGCTCCCGAAGGCATGAAGCCCCACCACGAAAGTGGCTTTACTCCCCCGACTCCACGAAAGCTGCGGAACAAACTGGGATTAGAGACCCCACTATGCCCAGCCCTAAACTCTGATGGCACGCTACGCCCGCCATCCGCCAGGGAACTACGAGCATTAGCTTAAAACCCAAAGGACTTGGCGGTGCTTTAGACCCCCCTAGAGGAGCCTGTTCTAGAACCGATAATCCCCGTTAAACCTCACCCTCTCTTGTCATCCCCGTCTATATACCGCCGTCGTCAGCTTACCCTGTGAAGGCACTATAGTAAGCAAAACTAGTAAAGCCCAAAACGCCAGGTCGAGGTGTAGCATATGAGAGGGAAAGAAATGGGCTACATTCCCTACCTTAGGGAACACGGATAATGTAATGAAAAGTACATTAGAAGGAGGATTTAGCAGTAAGCAAAAAATAGAGCGTTTTGCTGAAACCGGCCCTGAAGCGCGCACACACCGCCCGTCACTCTCCCCAAGCCAACTTTTAAAAATACATAATACATTTTTAGGAATTAAGGGGAGGCAAGTCGTAACATGGTAAGTGTACCGGAAGATGCACTTGGAAAAACCAGGATGTAGCTAAGACAGCAAAGCATCTCCCTTACACTGAGAAGTCACCCGTGCAAATCGGGTCACCCTGACGCCCAATAGCTAGCTCCCCAATAAGACCAATATACCACTATTCATACCCCCAAAAGCACCTCCCCCCCAAAAACAAACCATTTTTCCCCCCGAGTATGGGCGACAGAAAAGGACCTTGAAGCAATAGAGAAAGTACCGCAAGGGAAAGCTGAAAGAGAAATGAAACAACTCAGTAAAGCATAAAAAAGCAGAGACTCCCCCTCGTACCTTTTGCATCATGAATTAGCAAGAAACACTTAAGCAAAAAGCATTATAGTTTAATCCCCCGAAACTAAGTGAGCTACTCCGAGACAGCCTAGCTAAAGGGCAACACCCGTCTCTGTGGCAAAAGAGTGGGAAGAGCTCCGAGTAGAGGTGACAGACCTACCGAACTTAGTGATAGCTGGTTGCCTGAGAACTGAATAGAAGTTCAGCCTTTTAAATTCTTTTCCCACCATTTGACCCACACCTGCCCCAGGTAACAAGAAATTAAAAGAGTTAATCAAAGGGGGTACAGCCCCTTTGATAAAAAATACAATTTTTCCAGCAGGATAAAGATCATACCTACATAAGGCACATGCCCTAGTGGGCCTAAAAGCAGCCATCTAAACAGAAAGCGTTAAAGCTCAAGCATCACACACCCCTCCAATACCGACAACACTATCTTAACCCGCTAACCCTATCAGGCTATTCCACTTCGTGGAAGTAATTATGCTAATATGAGTAATAAGAGAGGCATCGCCTCTCTCCCCGCACACATGTACATCGGAACGAACCCCCACCGAAAATTAACGGCCCCAAAACCAAGAGGGCACTGGATAAAAAACAAATAACCAGAAAACCATCCAACAACCACCCGTTAACCCCACACTGGTGTGCTCTCTGGGAAAGACTAAAAGAAAAAGAAGGAACTCGGCAAACACGAGCCTCGCCTGTTTACCAAAAACATCGCCTCTTGAAACAAACATAAGAGGTCCCGCCTGCCCGGTGACTATTAGTTTAACGGCCGCGGTATTTTGACCGTGCAAAGGTAGCGCAATCACTTGTCCTTTAAATGAAGACCTGTATGAATGGCACCACGAGGGCTCAACTGTCTCCTTTCTCCTGTCAATGAAATTGATCTCCCCGTGCAGAAGCGGGGATTCCCCCATAAGACGAGAAGACCCTATGGAGCTTTAGGCGCCAGAACAGACTATGTTAAGCACCCTAACACAAAAGACAAAACTAACTAGGCCCTGTTCCAATGCCTTTGGTTGGGGCGACCGCGGGGAAACAAAAAACCCCCATGTGGACTAAGAGCACCCTTCACTCTTACAACCAAGGGCCACAGCCCTAAGTAACAGAATCTCTGACCATAAATGATCCGGAATAACCGATCAACGAACCGAGTTACCCTAGGGATAACAGCGCAATCCCCTTCTAGAGTCCATATCGACAAGGGGGTTTACGACCTCGATGTTGGATCAGGACATCCTATTGGTGCAGCCGCTATTAAGGGTTCGTTTGTTCAACGATTAAAGTCCTACGTGATCTGAGTTCAGACCGGAGTAATCCAGGTCAGTTTCTATCTATGTTATGATCTTTTCTAGTACGAAAGGACCGAAAAGAAAAGGCCCCTGTTCCAAACACGCCTTACCCCCACCTAATGAAACCAACTAAAATAGGTAAAAGGGCATGCCCCCCAGCTTAAGAAAACAGCCCGTTAAGGTGGCAGAGCCCGGCCAATGCAAAAGACCTAAGCCCTTTCAACGGAGGTTCAAATCCTCCCCCTAACTATGACCTCAGCACTTATCTCCTCCTTTCTTAACCCATTAATTTTGATGGTCTTTGTACTCCTAGCCGTTGCCCTCCTTACACTAGTTGAACGAAAAGTTCTAGCCTACATACAACTACGTAAAGGCCCTAACATCGTAGGCCCCTACGGTCTCCTTCAACCAATCGCAGACGGCCTAAAACTCTTCACTAAAGAACCAGTCCGCCCCTCAACCTCCTCCCCCCTCCTATTTTTACTAACCCCCGTCCTTGCCCTAACCCTAGCACTTTCTCTCTGAGCCCCCATACCACTCCCCTTCCCCATAGCAGACCTCAACTTAGGCATTCTCTTCATCCTCGCCCTATCAAGCCTAGCAGTGTACTCAATTCTAGGATCAGGCTGAGCCTCAAACTCCAAATATGCCCTCATCGGGGCCCTCCGAGCCGTCGCCCAAACTATCTCTTATGAAGTCAGCTTAGGCCTAATCCTCCTCAACGCAATCATTTTTACTGGGGGCTTCACACTCCAGACATTCAGCACTGCCCAAGAAAGCACATGGCTCCTCCTACCCGCCTGACCCCTGGCCATGATATGGTACATCTCCACGCTAGCCGAGACAAACCGTGCACCCTTTGACCTTACCGAAGGCGAATCTGAACTTGTCTCTGGCTTCAACGTAGAATACGCTGGAGGGCCCTTCGCCCTATTTTTTCTTGCAGAATACGCCAACATCCTTCTAATAAACACACTCTCAGCGACCCTCTTTTTAGGCACTTCCATCTCACACCTAGCCCCCGAATTAACCACAACCAATCTAATAATTAAAGCCACACTCCTGTCCGTTCTCTTCCTTTGAATCCGTGCCTCCTACCCCCGATTTCGTTATGACCAACTAATGCACCTAATTTGAAAAAACTTTCTTCCCCTCACCCTCGCACTTGTGATTTGACACCTAGCACTTCCCATCGCACTCTCCGGACTTCCCCCCCAACTTTAATCGGAGCCGTGCCTGAATTAAAGGACCACTTTGATAGAGTGAATAATGAGGGTTAAAGCCCCTCCAGCTCCTTAGAAAGAAGGGACTTGAACCCTACCTGAAGAGATCAAAACTCTTAGTGCTTCCACTACACCACTTCCTAGTAAAGTCAGCTAAATAAGCTTTTGGGCCCATACCCCAAAAATGTTGGTTAAACCCCTTCCTTTACTAATGAACCCCTACATCCTGACAACCCTCCTCTTCGGACTAGGCCTAGGAACCACAATTACATTTGCAAGCTCCCACTGACTCCTTGCTTGAATAGGCCTTGAACTTAACACCCTCGCTATTATTCCCCTAATAGCTCAACTCCACCATCCCCGAGCAGTCGAAGCCACCACAAAATACTTCCTTATCCAAGCCGCCGCCGCAGCAACCCTGTTGTTTGCTAGCATCACTAATGCCTGACTCACAGGTCAATGAGAAATTCAACAATTATCTCACCCCCTGCCTACCACCATAATTACCCTCGCCCTGGCATTAAAAATTGGCCTAGCCCCCCTACATGCCTGACTCCCAGAAGTCCTTCAAGGGCTGGATCTGACTACAGGACTTATCCTCTCAACCTGACAAAAACTTGCCCCCTTTGCCCTTCTCATACAAATCCAGCCTATCAACCCAAATCTACTCATTTTTCTAGGACTAACCTCCACCCTCATTGGAGGCTGAGGCGGACTCAACCAAACACAACTCCGCAAAATCCTAGCATACTCCTCAATCGCCCACCTAGGCTGAATAATCCTAATCCTGCAATTTTCTCCACAATTAACCCTCCTCACCTTAATAGCCTACTTCATCATAACAGCCTCTACTTTCCTAATCTTCAAAATCAATAATTCCACCAACATCAACATACTTGCTACCTCCTGGGCAAAAACCCCCGCCCTCGCCGCCCTAACACCCCTCATTCTTCTCTCCCTAGGAGGCCTCCCTCCCCTGACAGGATTTATGCCCAAATGATTAATTCTCCAAGAATTAACCAAACAAGATCTAGCCCCTACTGCAACCCTAGCTGCTTTAACAGCACTTCTCAGCCTTTACTTCTATCTCCGCCTGTCCTACGCAATTACCCTCACCATCTCCTCCAACACCCTCACAGCCACCGCCCCCTGACGCTTTACTTCCATCCAAACCTCCCTCCCCCTAGCCACCACAACCTCCCTATCTCTCTGCCTCCTCCCCCTCACCCCGGCCATAATAGCAATTCTTACCATCTAAGGGGCTTAGGCTAACATCCAGACCAAGAGCCTTCAAAGCTCTAAGCGGGGGTGAAAATCCCTCAGCCCCTGATAAGACTTGCGGGATATTACCCCACATCTCCTGCATGCAAAACAGACACTTTGATTAAGCTAAAGCCTTACTAGATAAGAAGGCCTCGATCCTACAAACTCTTAGTTAACAGCTAAGCGCCCAAACCAGCGAGCATTTATCTACTTTCCCCGCCTACTTCTCCAAAAATAGGCGGGGAAAGCCCCGGCAGGTGTTAGCCTGCGACTTCAGATTTGCAATCTGACATGTAGTACACCTCAGAGCTTGGTAAAAAGAGGGATTTAACCTCTGTCTATGGGGCTACAATCCACCGCTTAGCTCTCAGCCATTCTACCTGTGGCAATCACACGTTGATTTTTCTCGACTAATCACAAAGACATCGGCACCCTTTACCTAATTTTTGGTGCTTGGGCCGGAATAGTAGGCACCGCATTAAGCCTCCTGATCCGAGCAGAACTCAGCCAACCAGGCTCTCTCCTTGGAGACGACCAAATTTATAACGTAATCGTAACTGCACACGCCTTTGTAATAATTTTCTTTATAGTTATACCCATTATGATTGGGGGCTTCGGCAACTGACTGATCCCACTCATGATTGGCGCTCCCGACATAGCCTTTCCACGAATAAACAACATAAGTTTTTGACTGCTCCCCCCCTCATTCCTGCTCCTCCTCGCTTCCTCAGGCGTTGAAGCCGGTGCTGGGACAGGGTGAACCGTCTACCCCCCACTAGCAGGTAACCTAGCACATGCTGGCCCTTCAGTCGATCTAACCATTTTTTCCCTCCACTTAGCAGGGGTCTCGTCCATTCTTGGGGCAATTAACTTTATCACTACGATTATTAATATAAAACCCCCAGCTATTTCCCAGTACCAAACACCCTTGTTTATTTGATCAGTCTTAATTACCGCTGTCCTACTCCTGCTATCCCTTCCAGTCCTTGCCGCCGGCATTACTATGCTTTTAACGGACCGAAACCTAAACACAACCTTTTTTGACCCGGCAGGAGGCGGAGACCCCATTCTTTACCAGCATTTATTCTGATTCTTTGGCCACCCAGAAGTTTACATTCTTATTCTCCCCGGGTTCGGCATAATCTCCCATATCGTAGCATACTATGCTGGTAAAAAAGAGCCTTTCGGCTACATGGGCATAGTCTGAGCCATGATGGCCATCGGCCTTCTAGGCTTTATTGTATGAGCCCACCACATGTTTACTGTCGGAATGGACGTAGACACCCGAGCCTACTTTACCTCCGCAACAATAATCATTGCCATCCCTACCGGAGTAAAAGTCTTTAGCTGACTGGCCACCCTTCACGGCGGCTCAATTAAATGAGAAACCCCCCTTCTCTGGGCACTGGGCTTTATCTTCCTATTCACAGTAGGGGGTTTAACTGGCATTGTTTTAGCCAACTCATCCTTGGACATTATGCTCCACGACACGTACTATGTTGTAGCCCACTTCCACTATGTCCTCTCAATAGGCGCCGTATTTGCAATTGTTGCAGGCTTCGTCCACTGATTCCCCTTATTCTCAGGCTACACACTCCACAGCACATGAACTAAAATTCACTTTGCAGTAATATTTGTAGGGGTAAACCTAACCTTTTTCCCACAACACTTCCTTGGCTTAGCAGGTATGCCTCGTCGATATTCAGACTACCCAGACGCCTACACTCTTTGAAACACAATTTCTTCCATCGGCTCAATAATCTCCCTCGTAGCAGTCATTATGTTCTTATTCATTATCTGAGAAGCTTTTGCTGCTAAGCGAGAAGTCTTATCTGTTGAACTCACACCAACAAATGTAGAGTGACTTCACGGCTGCCCGCCCCCATACCACACCTTTGAAGAACCAGCATTTGTGCAAGTCCAACAAACCTGGCCTAAACAATAGGCCCTCCACGAGAAAGGAAGGAATTGAACCTCCATAAATTGGTTTCAAGCCAACCACATAACCGCTCTGCCACTTTCTTCATAAGACCCTAGTAAAATAGAAAATTACATTGCCTTGTCAAGGCAAAATTGTGGGTTAAACCCCCACGTGTCTTGTTCTAATGGCCCACCCCTCCCAACTAGGATTTCAAGATGCAGCTTCCCCTGTGATAGAAGAACTTCTACACTTCCACGACCATGCCCTAATAATTGTTTTCCTCATCAGCACATTTGTACTTTACATTATTGTAGCTATAGTAACCACTAAGTTAACTAACAAATTCATCCTAGACTCTCAAGAAATTGAGATCATTTGAACCCTTCTCCCTGCCATCATCCTAATTCTCATCGCACTCCCCTCCCTCCGAATTCTTTACCTCATAGACGAAATCAATGACCCCCACCTCACAATTAAGGCAATGGGCCACCAATGGTATTGAAGCTACGAATACACTGATTATGAAGACCTTGGCTTCGACTCATACATAATTCCAACCCAAGACCTGGCCCCCGGACAATTTCGTCTCCTAGAGACCGACCATCGAATAGTAGTCCCAGTTGAATCCCCAATTCGAGTCCTAGTTTCAGCTGAAGACGTCCTCCACTCTTGGGCCGTCCCAAGCCTTGGAGTAAAAATAGACGCAGTCCCCGGACGCCTAAACCAAACAGCATTTATTGCATCTCGACCTGGGGTTTTCTACGGACAATGCTCTGAAATCTGCGGCGCAAACCACAGCTTCATGCCGATCGTAGTAGAAGCAGTCCCTTTAGAACACTTTGAAAACTGATCATCTCTAATACTTGAAGACGCTTCGCTAAGAAGCTAAATAGGGAACAGCGTTAGCCTTTTAAGCTAAAGATCGGTGACTCCCAACCACCCTTAGCGAGATGCCACAGCTTAACCCAGCCCCTTGATTTACCATCTTAGTCTTCTCTTGACTGATCTTCTTGACAGTTATTCCCCCAAAAGTCCTAGCTCACTCCTTTCCCAATGAGCCTACCCCCCAAAGCACAGAAAAGCCCAAAACAGAGCCCTGAAACTGACCATGACACTAAGCTTCTTTGATCAATTTATGAGCCCCACATACTTCGGAGTCCCCCTAATTGCCCTAGCCCTAACACTACCCTGAGTTCTCTACCCTAAACCTACAACTCGTTGACTAAACAACCGGCTCCTCACCCTTCAAGGCTGATTCATCAACCGCTTTACCCAACAAATCTTTCAACCCATCAACCTAGGGGGCCACAAATGAGCAGTTCTACTAACCTCCCTAATACTTTTCCTCATCACACTAAACATGCTGGGCCTTCTACCTTACACCTTCACACCCACAACACAACTCTCTCTCAACATAGCATTCGCCGTCCCATTATGGCTAGCGACAGTAATTATCGGCATACGAAACCAGCCCACCCATGCACTAGGCCACCTCCTCCCAGAAGGAACCCCCATTCTCCTCATTCCCGTCCTAATTATTATCGAAACAATCAGCCTATTCATCCGACCCTTGGCCCTGGGCGTCCGGCTAACAGCGAATTTAACAGCCGGCCATCTCCTAATCCAACTAATTGCCACTGCTGCATCCGTTCTCCTCCCACTTATACCAACCGTTGCCTTACTGACGGCCCTTCTCCTACTCTTACTAACACTATTAGAAGTGGCCGTTGCCATAATCCAAGCCTACGTATTTGTACTTCTTTTAAGCCTCTACCTCCAAGAAAACGTCTAATGGCCCATCAAGCACACGCATACCATATAGTAGACCCTAGCCCATGACCACTGACAGGAGCAGCAGCTGCCCTCCTAATAACATCCGGTTTAGCAATCTGAATACACTTCCACAACACAACACTTATACTTCTAGGACTGGTCCTCCTCCTTCTGACTATAAACCAATGATGACGAGATATCATTCGAGAAGGCACATTTCAAGGCCACCACACACCCCCTGTCCAAAAAGGCCTTCGTTATGGAATAATCCTTTTTATTACTTCAGAAGTCTTTTTCTTCCTAGGATTTTTCTGAGCATTCTACCATTCAAGTCTCGCCCCAACTCCTGAACTCGGAGGCTGCTGACCACCCACGGGCATCACCACTTTAGACCCATTCGAAGTCCCCCTTCTAAACACAGCCGTTCTTCTAGCCTCTGGTGTGACAGTTACTTGAGCCCACCACAGTATCATAGAAGGACATCGAAAAGAAGCAATTCAAGCCCTAGCCCTAACAATTCTCCTAGGTTTTTACTTCACGTTCTTACAAGCAATGGAGTACTACGAAGCCCCCTTCACAATCGCAGACGGGGTTTACGGCTCTACATTCTTTGTTGCCACAGGCTTCCACGGCCTTCACGTTATCATCGGATCCACCTTCTTAGCTGTCTGCCTACTACGACAAATCCAATACCACTTTACATCAGAGCACCACTTCGGATTCGAAGCTGCTGCCTGATACTGACATTTCGTAGACGTCGTCTGACTTTTCCTCTACATCTCAATCTACTGATGAGGCTCATATCTTTCTAGTATTAAAACTAGTACATGTGACTTCCAATCACCTAGTCTTGGTTAAACCCCAAGGAAAGATAATGAATTTAATCACAACAACAATTGTTATCTCCACTGTCCTATCAATTATTTTAGCCACAATCTCCTTCTGACTCCCACAAATAGCCCCAGACCATGAAAAACTCTCACCATACGAATGTGGCTTTGACCCTCTAGGATCCGCTCGCCTGCCTTTCTCACTCCGATTTTTTCTCGTCGCTATTCTCTTTCTCCTCTTTGACCTAGAAATTGCACTCCTCCTCCCACTCCCATGAGGAGACCAGCTTGCTACTCCTCTTGTAACCTTTATCTGAGCATTTGCCATCCTCACCCTCCTTACCCTCGGCCTCATCTATGAATGAACTCAAGGGGGTCTTGAATGAGCTGAATAGGTAGTTAGTTTAAGAAAAACCCTTGATTTCGGCTCAAGAACTTGTGGTTAAAGTCCACAACCACCTAATGACCCCTACCCACTTCACCTTCTCCTCCATATTCATACTGGGACTAGCAGGACTGGCATTCCACCGAACACACCTTCTTTCCGCCCTTCTTTGCCTTGAAGGCATAATATTATCCCTGTTCATCGCCTTATCACTTTGGACCCTCCAACTTAACTCTACTAGCTTTTCAGCCGCCCCCATACTTCTCCTAGCATTCTCAGCCTGCGAAGCTAGTGCAGGCCTAGCCCTTCTTGTTGCCAGTGCCCGTACCCACGGCACTGACCGCCTTCAAAGCCTTAACCTCCTACAATGCTAAAAATCCTTATCCCCACCATAATGCTCATTCCAACTACCTGAGCAATCCCTGCCAAACAGCTTTGGTCCTCTTCACTAGCCTACAGCCTAATTATCTCCCTGATTAGCCTATCCTGACTAAAATCAACAATAGACACAGGCTGATCTTTTCTTAGCCCCTACATAGCAACCGACCCCCTTTCCACCCCCCTCCTCGCCCTAACTTGCTGACTTCTACCACTAATAATTTTAGCAAGCCAATACCACACTTCCACAGAGCCCATCAACCGACAACGCATATATATCACACTCCTCACATCCCTACAAATTTTCCTAATCCTAGCCTTTAGTGCAACTGAACTAATCATATTTTACATTATATTTGAAGCCACCCTAATCCCAACCCTAGTAATCATCACCCGATGAGGCAACCAAACAGAGCGCCTGAATGCAGGAACTTACTTTTTATTTTATACCCTCGCAGGCTCTCTCCCCCTTCTTGTCGCTCTTCTTCTCCTACAGAATAACTCAGGGACCCTCTCCCTCCTCACACTCCCGTTTTCCCCCTCCATGCAATTAACCTCTTTCGCGGATAAATTTTGATGGGCCGGCTGCCTCCTGGCATTCCTAGTAAAGATACCTCTTTATGGAGCCCACCTTTGACTCCCAAAAGCCCATGTTGAAGCCCCCATTGCTGGCTCCATAGTCCTAGCCGCCGTCCTCCTCAAACTGGGGGGCTACGGCATAATACGAATGATAACAATACTAGAACCCCTCACCAAAGAACTTAGCTACCCCTTCATTATCCTTGCCCTCTGGGGAGTGATCATAACGGGCTCAATTTGCCTTCGCCAAACCGACCTTAAATCACTAATCGCCTACTCATCCGTAAGTCACATGGGCCTTGTCGCAGCTGGCATCCTCATTCAAACCCCCTGGGGCTTTTCTGGCGCTCTAATTCTTATAATTGCCCACGGACTAACCTCCTCCGCTCTTTTCTGCCTAGCAAACACAAACTACGAACGAACCCATAGCCGAACCTTGCTCCTAGCCCGAGGACTCCAAATACTCCTGCCCTTAATAGCCGCCTGATGATTCATTGCTAGTCTTGCCAACCTCGCTCTACCTCCCCTCCCCAACCTCATAGGAGAACTAATAATCATTACCTCCCTATTCAACTGATCCTGATGAACAATTATCCTTACAGGGGCTGGAACCTTAATCACCGCGGGCTACTCTCTCTATATGTTCTTAATAACACAACGAGGCCCACTTCCTTCCCACATCATAGCTCTAGAGCCAACACACTCACGAGAGCACCTACTATTAACCCTCCACCTTCTCCCCCTGTTACTCCTAATCTTTAAACCCGAACTAATCTGAGGCTGGACATTCTGTAGGCATAGTTTAATAAAAACATTAGATTGTGATTCTAAAGACAGAGGTTAAACCCCTCTTACCCACCGAGAGAGATTTGTAATAACAAAGACTGCTAATCTTTGCCCCCTTGGTTAAATTCCAAGGCTCACTCGAACGGCTTCTAAAGGATAACAGCTCATCCATTGGTCTTAGGAACCAAAAACTCTTGGTGCAAATCCAAGTAGCAGCTATGCACTACACCTCCATTCTCATAACATCTAGCCTAATCACTATTTTCTTTCTATTAACATACCCTATCCTCACAACCCTCACCCCAAAACCCCGCCCCCAACACTGGGCTCTAAACAAAGTTAAAACAGCCGTAAAAATGGCATTTTTCACTAGCCTCCTTCCCCTATTCTTATTCCTCCACGAAGGAACTGAGACCATCATTACTAGCTGAAGCTGAATAAATACCCTAACCTTCGACATCAATATTAGTCTTAAATTCGACATCTACTCAATCACCTTCACCCCCATCGCCCTGTACGTAACCTGGTCCATCCTAGAATTTGCTTCATGGTACATACACTCTGATCCCTTCATAAACCGTTTCTTTAAATACCTCCTCATTTTCCTTATCACCATAATTATCTTAATCACAGCAAACAACATATTTCAACTATTTATCGGCTGAGAGGGAGTAGGAATTATATCCTTTCTCCTCATCGGCTGATGATATGGACGAGCCGACGCAAACACCGCAGCCCTCCAAGCAGTCATTTATAATCGAATTGGTGACATCGGCCTAATTTTCTCCATAGCATGAATCGCAACCAACCTTAATTCCTGAGAATTACAACAAATCTTTTCCGCCGCTACAACAATTGACCTCACTTTTCCTCTCCTAGGCCTTATCCTTGCAGCCACTGGCAAATCAGCACAATTCGGACTCCACCCGTGACTCCCCTCGGCTATAGAAGGTCCTACGCCGGTCTCTGCCCTACTGCACTCCAGCACTATAGTCGTAGCAGGCATTTTCCTACTTATCCGCATAAGCCCCCTTCTAGAAAACAACCAAACTGCTCTCACCACCTGCCTCTGCTTAGGCGCCCTCACCACACTCTTTACCGCAACTTGTGCCCTCACCCAAAATGACATCAAAAAGATTGTTGCTTTCTCAACATCAAGCCAACTCGGCCTAATAATAGTAACCATCGGTCTTAACCAACCTCAACTTGCCTTCCTACACATCTGTACTCATGCCTTCTTTAAAGCAATGCTCTTCCTTTGCTCCGGCTCAATCATTCACAGCCTAAACGATGAGCAAGACATCCGAAAGATAGGAGGTATGCACCATTTAACCCCCTTCACCTCCTCTTGCCTTACTATCGGAAGCCTTGCCCTCACAGGCACCCCTTTCCTGGCAGGCTTCTTCTCCAAAGATGCCATTATCGAAGCCCTCAACACATCCTACCTCAACGCCTGAGCCCTAGCCCTCACCCTCCTCGCCACCTCATTTACTGCCATCTATAGCCTTCGAGTAATTTTCTTCGTATCAATAGGCCACCCCCGATTTAACCCCCTTTCTCCAGTCAATGAAAACAACCCAGCAGTAATTAACCCAATTAAACGACTAGCATGAGGCAGCATTATTGCCGGCCTCCTCATCACTTCAAACATCACCCCCCTAAAAACCCCCGTCATATCCATACCGTTTCCTCTAAAAACAGCTGCTCTTGCCGTCACGATCATTGGACTTTTACTCGCCCTAGAACTAGCCTCCCTAACCACCAAACAAATTAAAACTCTCCCAAGCCTACAACCCCACCACTTCTCCAACATACTAGGCTTCTTCCCCACAGTAATCCATCGCCTTGCTCCCAAATTCAACCTCCTCCTAGGTCAAACCATCGCCACCCAAATAATCGACCAGGCCTGACTAGAAAAAGTAGGCCCAAAAGCAATTTACCCCCTAAACTCCCCCCTAATCTCAATAACAAGCAGCATCCAACAAGGGATGATTAAAACTTACCTATCCCTTTTCTTTTTCACCCTCACCCTCGCCCTACTTATCCTCCTGTACTAAACAGCCCGAAGAGCCCCTCGACTTAACCCCCGAGTCAGCTCCAACACCACAAAGAGCGTCAACAACAACACCCACGCCCCCAAAATCAACATACCTCCCCCTACAGAATAGACCAACGCTACTCCCCCAACATCTCCTCGAAACATAGAAAACTCACTAAATTCATCCACCAAAACTCAAGACCCCTCATACCAACCCCCTCAAAATGCACTTGCAGTTACACCAACCCCTACAACATAAACCACCATAACACCCAACACAGGTCAACTCCCCCAACTTTCCGGATAGGGCTCAGCAGCAAGCGCCGCTGAATATGCAAACACAACTAACATTCCCCCCAAATAAATCAAAAACAAAATTAAAGATAAAAAAGACCCCCCATGCCCCACCAATACTCCACACCCCACCCCTGCCACCGCAACCAACCCCAAAGCCGCAAAATACGGCGAGGGATTTGAGGCAACCGCCGCTAACCCCAGCACCAAACTTAACAAAAATATAAACATCATATAAGCCATGATTTCTGCCAGGATTTTAACCAGGACCAATGACTTGAAAAACCACCGTTGTTATTCAACTACAAAAACTTTAATGGCCAGCCTCCGAAAAACCCACCCCCTCCTAAAAATCGCAAACGACGCACTAATCGACCTTCCCGCACCCTCAAACATCTCTGTCTGATGAAACTTCGGCTCCCTACTAGGACTCTGTCTTGCTGCCCAAATCTTAACAGGCCTTTTCCTTGCAATACACTACACTTCCGACATCGCAACAGCCTTTTCATCCGTTGCTCACATCTGCCGAGACGTAAACTATGGCTGACTAATCCGCAACATACACGCCAACGGCGCATCCTTTTTCTTCATCTGTATCTACCTCCACATTGGTCGAGGACTATATTACGGCTCCTACCTTTATAAAGAAACATGAAATGTGGGAGTTATTCTCCTCCTCCTAACCATAATAACTGCATTCGTAGGCTACGTCCTTCCATGAGGACAGATATCCTTCTGAGGGGCTACCGTCATTACTAACCTCCTCTCTGCAATCCCCTACATTGGCAACTCCCTAGTCCAATGACTTTGGGGCGGCTTCTCAGTAGACAATGCCACCCTTACCCGATTCTTTGCCTTCCACTTCCTTCTCCCCTTCATTATTGCAGCCATGACAATAATTCACTTAATTTTCCTCCACGAAACCGGATCCACAAACCCAGCAGGCCTGAACTCCGACACAGACAAAATCTCCTTCCACCCCTACTTCTCCTACAAAGACCTCTTAGGCTTCGCAGTCCTACTAATTGCTTTAATTGCCCTAGCCCTCTTTTCTCCTAACCTTTTAGGAGACCCAGACAACTTCACCCCCGCAAACCCCTTAGTGACACCTCCACATATCAAGCCAGAATGATACTTCTTATTTGCTTACGCCATCCTCCGATCAATCCCCAACAAACTGGGAGGCGTCCTCGCACTCCTTTTCTCCATTCTAATTCTTATACTAGTTCCAATCCTCCACACCTCAAAACTCCGAGCCCTCACCTTTCGACCCCTCACTCAATTCTTATTTTGACTCCTAGTTGCAGACGTCCTTATTTTAACCTGAATTGGAGGAATGCCCGTTGAACACCCATTTATCATTATTGGCCAAATCGCATCTTTCCTCTATTTCTTCCTCTTTCTCATCTTACTACCTATCGCCGGACTAACAGAAAATAAAATATTTGCATAACCCCTAACCGCAGTAGTAGCTCAGTGAAAGAGCGCCGGTCTTGTAAACCGGACGCCGAAGGTTAAAGTCCTTCCTACCGCTTCAAAGAAAGAGGATTTTAACCTCCGCCCCTAACTCCCAAAGCTAGGATTCTCAAATTAAACTATTCTTTGACCGAGCTCTGCCCTAAAGCAAGGTTTGTACATGTATGTACTTTCACCATGAATTTATATTAACCATTACCATATGATATCAAACATACCATTAAGAAGGATATTCCGACTATTATAAATGTCCTCATCCATCAACTATCAATCTTAAAATTTTACATAAAACATAAAATGAAAATCAACTTAATATGAATGATAACTGACGACATTTAAGACCGAACACAAATATCCACTAGTCAAGTTATACCAAGCACTCAACATCCCGTCAAATCCCACATCTTAATGTAGTAAGAGCCCACCATCAGTTGATTCCTTAATGATCACGGTTCTTGAAGGTGAGGGACAAGTATCGTGGGGGTTTCACTCAGTGAATTATTCCTGGCATCTGGTTCCTACTTCAGGTCCATTACTTGGCTCATTCCCCACACTTTCATTGACGCTTGCATAAGTTAATGGTGGTAATACATACTCCTCGTTACCCACCTAGCCGAGCGTTCTCTCTAATGGGCAGCTGGTTCTCTTTTTTTTTTTCCTTTTCTCCTGGCATCTCACAGTGCATGCAGAATTATTTTTACAAGGTTGGACACGCTCTCTGGCCGAGCACAGAAATATTCATGGTGCAATGATATTCATTGAAGAATTGCATAACTGATTTCAAGAGCATAAAGTCCTTGTATCAACTCCTAAGATCTCTGTCACACCCCCGATTGTTACGCGTCTAAACCCCCCCTACCCCCCCAAAACTCCTGAGATGTCTAACACTCCTGCAAACCCCCCGGAAACAGGAAAACATCAAGAAGCTTTCTTTCTTGCACAGCGTGTATATATAATAATATTACAATATTGCAATAT